CGGATAAAATGCAACTATTCATTTTGAAACCATCTCCATACTAATTAATAGAGTGGTAGAAAGAGCACCAATGTTGCGCCCGAACTTCAAACAATTTAGCTTTAACCATGTTTTGCTTAGGGTCCCATATTATTGGTTGATAGAGAATCAAAGTTTATTTACCAATGAATCGCGAAATGCTATGGTTCGTACATATGATTTCTGAATTTATTCAGAAGTAATTCGCGAGATCGTGCACCTTTCTTTCCTAATTATAAAGAATAAAGTGCAGCTGGTTAGATCCAGCTTATTCTTGAAATAAACAACTCGCACACACTCCCTTTCCAAAAAAAATCAATACACCAAGGACTACACTTAGATTTATTGGATTTGTTGCTAAAATATCGGTATTAAATCCGAAACTCCCGGCGGATGGCCAGCGACCCAAGGAAACGAAAGAATCGGTTACATTTTTCATAGGATCTCCTCTTATAGATAGGACTGACTAAATCGAACAGAGTTCTTTTTGTATTACTTCGCCCTTTTTTTTATTTGATTGATTTTTTTATTAATTTTCTTAATATTTTAAAATTTTTATTTCAATAAGAAAATTGAAATACTTGTTAGAATTGGGTCTCAGGTCGCATATCAATTGCGAAATACCTCATTTGTTGCAACGCTTCCTAAAAAAAGGGGGTTCCATTGGACTGAGAACGGGAAGGAAGAAAGCGAGTGGATCCGCTAATTCCTGATCCTCAAATTAGTCCTTCCCACGGGGTATTATCTCTAAGTTAAAACTATTGTAGGAGTGAAATTGTTATTGTAGGAGTGAAATCTTGATATAATTCGAAAAATCAAGCGGCAAATCCAAGGTAATAAAATAAGAAAGACAAAACAAAAAACTTTACAAATTTATAGGATTAAACAAAGGGATTTGCAAATAAAAGTGCTAATGCCACGACCAGTCCATAAATTGTTAAAGCTTCCATAAAAGCCAGACTAAGCAATAAAGTACCTCGTATTTTACCCTCTGCCTCTGGTTGTCTTGCGATACCTTCTACAGCTTGGCCCGCAGCAGTACCTTGACCAACTCCAGGTCCAATAGAAGCCAGCCCTACAGCCAATCCAGCAGCAATAACGGAAGCAGCAGAAATCAGTGGATTCATGGTAAGCTCCTCGCATAAAAATAAAGAAATGGTTAATGATACAAGCAACCAATGAATTATGACTTATTATTCCATTACTAAGATCCACCCAATCCAGTCGAAATAACTATGAACTACAAATTAAAGTAATGAGATTATTGAATCGTATAAGCAGAACTGCTTCGATCTCGCGTTTTCCTATCCAGGGAGTCTTTATCAATCCATAATCAATGCAGAAGGACCTAGTTCTTCCGTTTCATTTATTTGTTCCGAACCATTCATTCTTTCAATTCTGCACTCTTTCTCTTCTATATGCTATGCTTGATTTCATCTGTTTATTCATTCGGCCCAGACGAAACGGAAGAACTTCTATTGTAATTCCTATCTAAATTCACGGTGGGGTAGAAAAGTCAATAAGATATATGGATAGTTCATATATAACTAGTAAATATCTAATATCACATATACATGGCTTTCTTCCATAACGTAAACAAAAAATTCACATCTAATATTCAACCCGATTCTAGAATCATTCTTTGAAACATACAGAAGAGTTGGCTTATAATTAAATAACATATACCCAGTTTGACCCCATCCCTAACCCATTTTTTATGAATCTCATTTGTAAATTATTGGTTTCCTTTTCTTTATCATTATCCCGATCCCGCATTAATACAAGCATGAATACAAACTGACGAATTCATTAGTCTGACTGACTCCTTCCATATCAATACAATATCCATATTAGAGATCCAATTAATTGCATGCAATTAATTCAAATTTTGATCAATCATTGAATTGACTGAAATCAAATAAAATGGGATGGGAATAGTTTCATAGAACACTTTTTTTATCGCACATCGGAACCGGATAACAATTCTTATCTTATCCAAATTATGATTAGGTATGAATCGTAATCAATATTGTGATTGACTGAACAAATAGAAATAGAATATTGGGGGAGTATGACATAAGTGGCCCCAACGGAAATCTTAGGAAAAAGATCCTTTAGATCTCGTTCATTCCTTTTTGTTGACAATTGAATTCCAAAATATCGTAATCTTTTTACTAGTACTCTAAATCATATATATATATATATATATATACCCTTGTATCTATTCTGTTCCAAAATAGCTTATTTGAACCTGAACCGCCTATACAGCGTTGGGATAAATAAAAAAGCATATTTTGAAAGATAGTCAATGATGACCCTCCATGGATTCCCCTATATAAGCCGCGGCTAAAGTTGCGAAAATAAGAGCTTGAATACCACTTGTAAATAATCCAAGGAACATGACAGGTATAGGAACTACTGAAGGTACTAAAGAAACAAGAACAACAACTACTAATTCATCAGCCAATATATTACCAAAAAGTCGAAAACTAAGCGATAAGGGTTTTGTGAAATCTTCTAGGATGTTAATTGGTAAAAGTATTGGAGTTGGTTGAATATATTTACCGAAATAACCCAATCCTTTTTTTGTAAGACCTGCATAGAAATAGGCTACTGACGTAGGTAAAGCTAAAGCAACAGTAGTATTTATATCATTCGTGGGTGCGGCTAACTCCCCATGAGGTAACTGTATTATTTTCCAAGGTAAAAGAGCACCCGACCAGTTGGAAACAAAAATAAATAAGAACATAGTTCCAATAAAAGGAACCCATGGACCGTATTCTTCTCCAATTTGAGTTTTGCTCAAGTCTCGAATGAATTCAAGGACATATTCGAAGAAATTCTGACCGTCGGTTGGAATGGTTTGTGGATTCCGAACAGCTATAGTAGCAGAACCTAATAAGATAGCAATTACGAACCAAGAAGTAATAAGTACTTGGGCATGGACTTGGAAACCTCCTATTTGCCAATAGAAATGTTGGCCTACTTCTACACCGGATATATCGTATAACCTTTTTAATGTGTTGATGGAACATGGTAGAACATTCATATTGCTTGCCCTCTGACAGAAATAGAACTTAAAAAGGAATTATTTTGATTCAATTATCTCTTTATCGATTCGCCTACTTTAACTGTATATTTCGGATACCAAGTAATTACATAATATCCCCGGGAATTTTTATCTTTTATATTCAGGATGGATATAGTATAGTAACCGATTCCATAAATCGATGGAATTGACGAAGTAATTGACTTATCTTATTATTAATCAACGATTTCTTATATAGCTATAACGACCCTCACAAATTGCAGATACTAATTTGTTAAGAATTAATCGAATTGAAGCTATAGCGTCATCATTGGCTGGAATCGAAATATCTGCAAGATCTGGGTCACAATTTGTATCGATTAAACAAATTGTTGGAATTCCCAAAGTAACACATTCTCGAAGAGCCGTATATTCTTCTTGCTGATCAACGATGATTACAATATCAGGCAACCCCGTCATATAGTTGATGCCACCCAGATATGTTTGCAAGTGAGATAATTGTCTCTTCAACATTGCTGCATCTCGTTTCGTAAGACGGTTAAGTCTTCCCGTCTTTTGTTCCGCTCTCAAGTCCCTGAACTTATGAAGTCTTGTTTCTGTAGTGGACCAATTTGTTGACATACCACCGAGCCATTTTTTATTAACATAATGACATCGAGCCCTTATTGCAGCCGATGCTACTGAATCAGCTGCTTTATTTTTTGTACCAACGATTAAGAATTGTTTTCCCCTACTTGCTGCATCAAAAACTAAATCACAAGCTTCTGATAAAAAACGAGCAGTTCTAGTAAGATTTGTAATATGAATACCTTTACGCTTTGCAGAGATGTAAGGTGCCATTCTAGGATTCCACTTCCTAGTACCATGACCAAAATGAACTCCTGCTTCCATCATTTCTTCCAGATTTATGTTCCAATACCTTCTTGTCATTTCTCCCCACACTTCCTCTTTTTTTTTTTTTACGAGGTACCCTGAAAAAAATGTTCCGATGGAACCTTTCTACCGGAGATTGAGCGGTAATACACGGTCCAAGCCATTAATTCCTTTCTATTCATTTTTTTTTTTTTAACAAAAGAAGGGAAGGGACCGGCTAGTTAAATTATAAATTAAAAGGATGATCGCTCTTAGGAATCAGTAAATCCTGTAAATGATTGTTCTGATGTATCGTGGAAATTTTTGGAGATGCAAGAATCCAATAATTTTTTGTGGCGGAACAAAATATCTCTGATGCCCCCCTCGAATAGATTCTTCTTTTCGATTTCCAAAGAAATGTTGCTGTGTTGGCTTAAACGGTGCACTAATCCTTTGAATCCGGTACCAACGGGTATCACACCCCCCAGAACAACATTTTCTTTCAGGCCTTTCAACCAATCGATACGACCTCGTAGAGCGGCTTTTGCTAAAACTCGAGCAGTTTCTTGAAAACTCGCTTCAGATATGAAACTTTGAGTATTCAGAGACGCTCGCGTTATGCCCAATAAGACGGCTCGGTAACAGATCGTTTCTTCCAAAGCGCGCCCCGTTCGTTCCGCTCGCAACAATCCAATGAATTCACCTGGTGAAAAAACATTAGACATTCCATCTTCTGAAACCAACACTCTTGATGTTATTTGACGTACAATAATTTCTATATGCCTATTATGTATCTGCACTCCTTGGGATCGATAAACTTTTTGAATTTTATTAACCAAAGATATACGACTTTGCGCTATGGTTAGCTCAGCGCTAATCAAGAATCCCCAAGGAATCCCAAGAATTCTTGTTATACGTTCGTTCCAACCTTCAACCCGTTTTTCTAAGTTCATTGATATTGAATCAATCGAACGAACTTCTAACACTTGTTCTACTTTTGGAAGACCTTGTGTTATATCACCAGATCTCGATTTTTCATATATAAATGTAACTAAGGTATCTCCTTCGTAAAGGATTTCCCCATAATGGCCATGAACGGTTGCTCCTGGAGTAGCCAAATAGGGCTTTGCAGATCTTATTACTAAAGAGTCAACATGAACAATTAGAACCTGACCCGATTTTAGATGTGGTCCATACTTAGATATACATACATTTTCACAAAAAAACTGTCCAAGGCTAATTATCGTCGATGTTTCTTCACAATAATCGTGATGGAAAAAATACCAATTCCGATTGAATGGATGAAAAATCATGTTACTGGATGGATTGGGATTATAAATCCTCCCATTATCATCCATTAAATAATATTTAAGTATTTGGAAAGTCTGTTTTAAATTGTCAAGCAGCGAATGTTTATTTACCAAGATCTGATTATGAGTTATTAAATAGTAAAATGAAAAAAAATTCGTAATTTTAGGGACAATTCCTAAAGGACCCAACGAATTCCTAATTGGAAGTAGTGGATCCCTTTTATTTGATTTTTTTGTCACATTGTTGTTATATTTCAAATCGTTGAGTGGACCTATTCGAGAACAATTAGATGATGACAAAGTTATCAAAGATTCGCATTCCTTATTTCTATTCACCAACGTACGAATAGTTCCTTGATGCCAGGTAAGTGATTGTTTAATCCTTACCTTGGAATAAAAAGGATTGAGATTGGTACGATCTGATCCATTAGCGGGAATTAATCCTGCCGGATCATTCCTTTTTCTGGTATACAAAATGAGGGACTTCACTAAGTCCATTCTTATGAAATCTCGAATCAGATCATTTACCCTTACCTCAACAAAGGATGCATGAACCTCCTCTATGGAAGAACCCTTTTTGTCTTGGTCCCAATTCAATACTAAACAAGTTCGAACTAATTGAATATTTGTATGAGAAATTCCGCGAATTGGTTTACCATTTCCAGAAAGGATATAATTGACAACTCGAAGTTGCACATGATCCCTTTCCTGCAAGGGATCATGGGGGAAAAGCGTTGCTAAATTTAGCCCGTCCGCCGTTTCATATGTGACTACGGGTCGAACCAAAACAAAATACTTTTTTTTGGTGGGTGTGATCCGTTGGACATAGATCCAATTTTTTGATTCCTTAGAATTTTTTTTTCCCGTTCCTAGTGGTATCAAGATGCCGCTGTGCCAGGATATCTTATCTGTCTCTCCAGGAAAATAGATATCCCCAGAAAATATTTTGAGTTCAATCTTTTTTTTTTTTTTCTCCACTCGGACCAATCCGCCTACTCGGCTTCTTATATTGAAAGTAATTCGTGTATCTACTCCAATGATACTATTGTTCCGTACCATTATAGAAGAAGATCCGGGTAAGATATGCACTTCCTCGGGAATGAAAAAAAATCGATCTATTTTCGTTTGGTATTTTGGCCTAAATTCTTTTGTTCTTCGATACTCAATCAAATCCTCTTTTTTGACGATTGAATCCACCTCTATAGTCCCATATTGAGTAATTCCTGAACTCTTTCTTCTGTATCGGGGATCATCGAAATAAGCAAGAATACTATTTATACGGAAAAGACCATTTATGGGTATTTCAATCGAGATACCCGAACGGGGTATTAGTTCTTTTTCTTGATTAGATTGTAATGGAATGATGAATCTATTTCTTCGCCTCTTTGCCAATAAATCAGAATTATCGTCGAGAATGGGGGGATATATGAAATTACAATGAACATTACATATGATTCGATCAGGTCCTGAATAATCAAGAACCCACTCCCCCTTTTTACCAGAAGGATCCGACCTAAACGATTTGTGTCTCACTTGATCATTAGTCACTGAAGGGTTAGAAATATATTTTCGTTCGGCAGAAAGAGAATGAATATTTATTTGATCTTGATCCTTGTGGAGCGAAAAAGGGACTATACTGGATCTGTACGGAACTCCAGATACTATCCACAAATGACTTGTTTTTGGTAAGAGATGAACATTACCATATGTATATTCGGGTGCATGGTACACAGCGATACTCCAGTGCATTTCTCCCTCTGAGTCAGAATAAATATGTTTTCGAACTCTCTCTTTAAAATTCAAGGTGGATGCTTCGGCGCGAATCTCAGCAATCACTTGTTCTGATTCTACATATTGATCATTTTTAACTAAAATCAAACTTTTTGGTGGAATATTCACATTATGTAGAAGATCTTGACCCTCAATAGTTACATATAGGTCTATATAACATAGAAAAGCAGGATACCCATGACGTGTACGTGTGGGATGAACCAAATCTTCATTGAATTTGATTTTTCCATTATCAGGAGCTCGTACATGTTCTGCAGTACCACCTGTAAATACTCCACCGGTATGAAAAGTTCTTAATGTTAGTTGAGTCCCGGGTTCCCCAATAGATTGACCCGCAATAATACCTACTGCTTCTCCCAATTCGACCAAGTCGCCATGAGTGGGACTACGGCCATAACATAATCGACAGATCCAAGATGTACTCCTGCAAGTAAAGGGGGTTCTAATAGATATTGGTTGTACTCGAAAGGTTATGAATCG